CGTGGTCTAATAAGACAACATGTTGCTTCTAACATAGGGATTGCTAAAAGTCAAATTCGGGAAAAAGAACCGATTGTATGGGAAATACTTCAAGAAGTTATGCGGGGGCATCCTGTATTGTTGAATAGAGCACCCACCTTGCATAGATTAGGCATACAGGCCTTCCAACCCATTTTAGTGGAGGGGCGCGCTATTTGTTTACACCCATTAGTTTGTAAGGGTTTCAATGCAGACTTTGATGGAGATCAAATGGCTGTTCATGTACCTTTATCTTTGGAAGCTCAAGCGGAGGCTCGTTTACTTATGTTTTCTCATATAAATCTCTTGTCTCCAGCTATTGGGGATCCCATTTCCGTACCAACTCAAGATATGCTTATCGGACTCTATGTATTAACGATCAGGAATCGTAGAGGTATTTGTGCAAATAGGCATAATACATATAATCGCGGAAACTATCAAAATAATACAGTTGACAATAATGACTATAAGTATACGAAAGAGAAAGAACTGTATTTTTGTAGTTCCTATGATGTACTTGGAGCTTATCGGCAGAAACGAATCAGTTTAGATAGTCCTTTGTGGCTCCGATGGAGACTAGATCAACGTGTCATTGGCTCAAGAGAAGTTCCCATCGAACTTCAATATGAATCTTTGGGTACTTATCATGAGATTTATGAGCACTATCTAATAGTAGGAAGTGTCAAAAAAGAAATCCATTGTATATACATTCGAACCACTCTTGGTCATATTTCTTTTTATCGAGAAATAGAAGAAGCCATACAGGGGTTTTGTCGGGCCTATTCATACGCTATCTAAACTAATAAATTAGATTAGGTGATGCCCGTGCCCATAGGAATTCGGGTCTCTCCAGTTTCACTGGTATCATAATTTCTGAATTTTTGCGTGAATCAAGATTGAGATTGAGGAAAGGAAGTTTTCGAATCACTGACTCAGGCCCATTGTCGAATCCTACTCAGCAGAATATAGAGGTACTTATGGCAGAACGGGCTGATCTGGTCTTTCACAATAAAGTGATAAATGGAACTGCTATGAAACGACTTATTAGCAGATTAATAGATCATTTCGGAATGGCATATACATCACACATCCTGGATCAAGTAAAGACTTTGGGTTTCCAGCAAGCCACTGCTACATCTATTTCATTAGGAATTGATGATCTTTTAACAATACCTTCTAAGGGATGGTTAGTCCAAGACACTGAACAACAAAGTTTTATTTTTGAAAAACACCATCATTATGGAAATGTACATGCGGTAGAAAAATTACGTCAATCCATTGAGATATGGTATGCTACAAGTGAATATTTGAGACAAGAAATGAATCCTAATTTTCGGATGACTGATCCTTTTAATCCAGTCCATCTGATGTCCTTTTCGGGAGCTAGAGGAAATGCATCTCAGATACACCAATTAGTAGGTATGAGAGGATTAATGTCGGATCCCCAAGGACAAATGATTGATTTACCCATTCAAAGCAATTTACGCGAAGGGCTTTCTTTGACAGAATATATAATTTCCTGCTACGGAGCCCGCAAAGGAGTTGTAGATACTGCTGTACGAACATCAGATGCCGGATACCTCACGCGTAGACTTGTTGAAGTAGTTCAACACATTATTGTACGTAGAACGGATTGTGGTACTATCCGAGGTATTTCCGTGAGTCCTCGAAATGGGATGACGGAAAAAATTTTTGTCCAAACACTAATTGGTCGCGTATTAGCAGACAATATATATATGGGTCTACGATGCATTGCCGCTCGAAATCAAGATATTGGGATTGGACTTGTCAATCGATTCATAACTTTTCGGGCACAACCAATATATATTCGAACCCCCTTTACTTGCAAGAGTGCATCTTGGATCTGTCAATTATGTTATGGTCGGAGTCCCACTCACGGCGACCTGGTCGAATTGGGAGAAGCCGTAGGTATTATTGCGGGTCAATCAATTGGGGAACCAGGGACTCAACTAACATTAAGAACTTTTCATACCGGTGGAGTATTCACAGGTGATACTGCCGAACATGTACGAGCTCCCTCTAATGGAAAAATAAAATTTAATAAGGATTTGGTTTATCCCACACGTACCCGTCATGGGCATCCTGCTTTTCTATGTTCTATAGACTTGTATGTAACTATTGAGACTCGGGATATTATCCATAATGTGAATATTCCACCAAAAAGTTTGATTTTAGTTCAAAATGATCAATATGTAGAATCAGAACAAGTGATTGCTGAGATTCGTGCCGGAACGTCTACTTTTCGTTTTAAAGAGAAGGTACGAAAACATATTTATTCTGAATCAGAGGGAGAAATGCACTGGAGTACCGATGTCCACCATGCATCTGAATATACACATGGTAATGTTCATCTATTACCAAAAACAAGTCATTTATGGATATTAGCGGGAGGTCCGCGCAGATCCAGTATAGTGTCTTTTTCACTCCACAAAGATCAAGATCAAATGAATGTTCATTCTTTTTCTTTCGAAGAAAGATATATCTTTGACCTCTCAATGACTAATCATCGAGTAAGACATAAATTGTTGGATACTTCTGGTAAAAAAGATAGGGAAATTCTTGACTATTCAAGACCTGATCGAATCATATCCAATGGTCATTGGAATTTCATATATCCTTCTATTCTCCAAGAAAATTCTGATTTCTTGGCGAAAAAACGAAGAAATAGATTCATTATCCCATTACAATATGATCAAGAACGAGATAAAGAACTAATGCCCTGTTTTGGTATTTCGATTGAAATACCCATAAATGGTATTTTACGTAGAAATAGTATTCTTGCTTATTTTGATGATCCACGATACAGAAGAAATAGTTCAGGAATTACTAAATATGGGACCATAGAGGTAGATTCAATCATAAAAAAAGAGGATTTGATTGAGTATCGAGGAGCAAAAGAATTTAGTCCAAAATACCAGAAAGTAGATCGGTTTTTTTTCATTCTCGAAGAAGTGCATATCTTACCCGGATCTTCGTTCATAATGGTCCGGAACAATACTATCATTGGAGTAGATACACAACTCGCTTTAAATACAAGAAGCCGGGTAGGCGGATTAGTCCGAGTGGAGAGAAAAAAAAAAAGTATTGAACTGAAAATCTTTTCTGGAGATATTCATTTTCCTGGAGAAACAGATAAGATATCCAGGCACAGCGGCATTTTGATACCACCAGAGACGGAAAAAAAAAATTCTAAGAAATCAAAAAAATTGAAAAATTGGATCTATGTCCAACGGATTACACCCACCAAGAAAAAGTATTTTGTTTCGGTTCGGTCCGTAGTCACATATGAAATAGCTGATGGGATAAATTTAGCAACACTTTTCCCTCGGGATCTCTTGCAGGAAAAGGATAATGTCCAACTTAGAGTTGTCAATTATATCTTTTATGGAAATGGCAAGTCAATTCGAGGAATTTATCACACAAGTATTCAATTAGTTCGGACTTGCTTAGTATTGAATTGGGACCAAGAAAAAAATGGTTCTATAGAAGAGGTTCATGCTTCCTTTGTTGAGGTAAGGACAAATGATCTGATTCGCGATTTCATAAGAATTGAGTTAGTCAAGTCCACTATTTCGTATACCGGAAAAAGGTATGATAGGGCAAGTTCTGTATTGATTTCCGATAATGGATTAGATCGCACCAATATCAATCCTTTTTATTCCAAGGCGAAGATTCAATCACTTATCCAACATCAAGGAACTATTGGTATTGGTACGTTGTTGAATCGAAATAAAAATAAGGAATGCCAATCTTTGATAATTTTGTCATCATCCAATCGTTCTCGAATTGGTCCATTCAATGGCTCGAAATATAACAATGTGACAAAAGAATCAGATCCCATAATCAAAATTAGGGATTTGCTGGGTCCCTTAGGGACTATTGTCCCTAAAATAGCGAATTTTTTTTCATCTTACTATTTAATAACTCATAATCATATCTTGTTAAAGAAATATTTGCTACTTGACAATTTTAAACAGACTTTCCAAGTACTTAAATACTGTTTAATAGATGAAAATAGGAGGATTTATAATCCCGATCCATGTGGTAACATAATTTTGAATCCACTCCATTTGAATTGGTGCTTTCTCCATCACGATTATTGTGAAGAGACATCTACAATAATTAGCCTTGGACAATTTATTTGTGAAAATGTATGTCTATTCAAATACGAATCACACGTAAAAAAATCTGGTCAAATTTTAATTGTTCATGTTGACTCCTTAGTTATAAGATCAGCTAAACCCTATTTGGCCACTCCAGGAGCAACTGTTCATAGCCATTATGGAGAAATCCTTTACGAAGGAGATACATTAGTTACATTTATATATGAAAAATCGAGATCTGGTGACATAACGCAAGGTCTTCCAAAAGTGGAACAAATCTTAGAAGTGCGTTCGATTGATTCAATATCGATGAACCTAGAAAGGAGAGTTGAAGGTTGGAACGAGCGTATACAAAGAATTCTTGGAATCCCCTGGGGATTCTTGATTGGAGCTGAGCTAACCATAGCCCAAAGTCGTATCTCTTTGGTTAATAAGATCCAAAAGGTTTATCGATCCCAGGGGGTACAGATCCATAATAGACATATAGAAATTATTGTACGTCAAGTAACATCAAAAGTGTTGGTTTCAGAAGATGGAATGTCTAATGTTTTTTTACCTGGAGAATTAATCGGCTTTTTGCGAGCGGAACGAGCAGGGCGTGCTTTGGACGAAGCGATCTGTTATCGGGCAATCTTATTGGGAATAACGAGGGCATCTCTAAATACTCAAAGTTTCATATCCGAAGCAAGTTTTCAAGAAACCGCTCGAGTTTTAGCGAAAGCTGCTCTACGAGGTCGTATTGATTGGTTGAAAGGCCTGAAGGAGAACGTTGTTCTGGGGGGGATTATACCTGTTGGTACTGGATTCCAAAAATTAGTACACCCTTCAAGGCAAGACAAGAACATTCATTTGGAAATCAAAAGAAAGAATCTATTCGAGTTGGAAATAAGAGATATTTTGTTACACCATAGAGAATTATTTTGTTCTTACGTCCAAAACTATTTCCATGAGACAAATTTCCATGAGACATCAGAACAATCATTTACCCGATTTAATGATTCCTAAGAGCGGATTCTTTCCTTTCACTTTAACTATCTTTCAATTATCTGGTCCGATTATTGATTTGGTAAAAAATAAAATAAGTAATTAAATTGGTAATAAATAAAAAAAAAAAATAAGTAATTAAAAGAAATTAATGGTTTGGGTCGTGTATCAACGGTCAATCCCCCGTAGAAGGTTCCATCGGAACAATTATTTATTTCAGGGTACCTCGTCTCTTTGTTAAAGTTAAAAAAAAGGAAGTCTGGGGAAAAATGACAAGAAGATATTGGAACATCAATTTGGAAGAGATGATGGAAGCAGGAGTTCATTTTGGTCATGGTACTAAGAAATGGAATCCTAGAATGGCCCCTTACATCTCTGCAAAGCGTAAAGGTATTCATATTACAAATCTCACTAGAACTGCTCGTTTTTTATCAGAAACCTGTGATTTAGTTTTTGATGCAGCAAGTAGGGGAAAAAACTTCTTAATCGTTGGTACAAAAAATAAAGCAGCGGATTCAGTAGCATCAGCTGCAATAAGGACTCGGTGTCATTATGTTAATAAAAAATGGCTTGGTGGTATGTTAACGAATTGGTCCACTACGGAAACGAGACTTCACAAGTTCAGGGACTTAAGAGCAGAACAAAAGATGGGGAAACTCAACTGTATCTCCAAAAGAGATGCAGCAATGTTGAAGAGAAAATTATCTACCTTGCAAACATATCTCGGTGGGATCAAATATATGACGGGGTTGCCTGATATTGTGATCATCGTTGATCAGCAAGAAGAATATACGGCTCTTCGAGAATGTGTCATTTTGGGTATTCCAACAATTTGTTTAATCGATACAAATTGTGACCCAGATCTCGCAGATATTTCGATTCCAGCAAACGATGACGCTATAGCTTCAATCCGATTGATTCTTAACAAATTAGTATCTGCAATTTGTGAGGGTCGTTCTAGCTATACTATATAAGATAAGAAATCGTTGATTATCATTAAGAATAATAAGATTAGTTAATTATTTGGCAACTCATAGATTTATTGGATCGGTTACTATTTTTTAATTTTTTAAAAGAGATAAAAAAAAGGGGATATTGATATTATTATTATGTTATGATGTTATGTAATTTCTTGGTATCGTAAATAAAATATACGATTAATGATTCAAGTTAGTGAGTTGAGAAATAGATGGTTGAATCAAAATAATTCCTTTTTTGAAGTTCAATTTCTGTCAGAGGACAATATGAATGTTATACCATGTTCCATTAAAACACTCAAAGGGTTATACGATATATCGGGTGTAGAAGTAGGCCAACATTTCTATTGGCAAATAGGAGGTTTACAAATCCATGCCCAAGTACTTATCACTTCTTGGGTCGTAATTGCTATCTTATTAGGTTCAGTCATCATAGCTGTTCGGAATCCACAAACCATTCCGACCGACGGCCAGAATTTCTTCGAATATGTCCTTGAATTTATTCGAGATTTGAGCAAAACTCAGATTGGAGAAGAATATGGTCCTTGGGTTCCCTTTATTGGAACTATGTTCTTATTTATTTTTGTTTCTAACTGGTCAGGTGCTCTTTTACCTTGGAAAATCATACAATTACCTCATGGGGAGTTAGCTGCGCCTACGAATGATATAAATACTACTGTTGCTTTAGCTTTACCCACGTCAGCGGCATATTTTTATGCGGGTCTTACCAAAAAAGGATTGGGTTATTTCGGGAAATACATTCAACCAACCCCAATACTTTTACCAATTAACATCCTAGAAGATTTCACAAAACCTTTATCTCTTAGTTTTCGACTTTTCGGGAATATATTGGCTGATGAATTAGTAGTTGTTGTTCTTGTTTCTTTAGTCCCTTCAGTAGTTCCTATACCTGTTATGCTTCTTGGATTATTTACAAGTGGTATTCAAGCTCTTATTTTTGCAACGTTAGCCGCGGCTTATATAGGTGAATCCATGGAGGGTCATCATTGACTAGTTTTCGAAATAGTCTTTTTTAAGCTTATCCCAATTCATGCATGATTCAAGAGAATCCACTTGGTTGGGGAACATAATAGATACAAATACGTATGAATATACGACCTAGAGTCGTAGGAAAAAAGATAGACGATATTGCGGAATTGTAAAAAAAAAGATGGGTTGGGGGGGTCACACTAGATGTATGTAATCTCTATAAGTCCAGCCCCTGTGTCTGTTTCGAGGAATGATTCTAGAATCCGATTCAATATAAAATGTGGTTTACGTTATGGAAGAAACAAATGTATATGTGATATTAGATATTTACTAGTTATATAGGACTATTCCTAATATATATATATTACCCTATATAATATATATATTATTTTATTGATTGATTTGATTGCGGTTCACTGCATTTATATAGTTCCAATATAAGTCCTTCTGTTTCGTATGTGATTGTGGATTGAATGAAATGCAAAAAAGAGATGAACTATAGTTCTGACGATTCAGTAATATTATCATTTCAATTCGGAGTTTTTAGTTATTTCGACCCGATAGATCTTAATCAGATAGATCTTAATGATAAAATCTTAATGAAAAAAATGATAAAAAAATGAAGTAAAAATTCATTGGTTGATTGTATCATTAACCATTTTTTTTTTGGTGCGAGGAACTTACCATGAATCCACTGATTTCTGCCGCTTCCGTTATTGCTGCTGGATTGGCCGTAGGGCTTGCTTCTATTGGACCTGGAGTTGGTCAAGGTACTGCTGCAGGCCAAGCTGTAGAAGGTATTGCGAGACAACCAGAAGCAGAGGGTAAAATACGAGGTACTTTATTGCTTAGTCTAGCTTTTATGGAAGCTTTAACAATTTATGGACTGGTCGTGGCGTTAGCGCTTTTGTTTGCGAATCCTTTTGTTTAATCCTAGAAATGTAAAAAAGTACCTTACATACTATACTTTTTTTCTTATTTTTTTAACTCGCTATACTTTTTTCTTATTTTATTAACTCAGAATTGCTGTTTGCTTCTTCTAATTATATCAACGCTTTACTCCTACAATTATTTATTTGTTGAGACAATACCCCAGGAAAGGAAGGACTGTTTTGAGGATGAGTAATTACTGGATCCGCTCCTTTTCTTCCTTCGCGTCCTTAGCTTAAGCTTAGTACAATGTAAACCTTTTTTTTTTTTTACTTTTTTTAGTTTTAGGAATCGTTTCAACAAACGAGATATTTCACAATTGACATGAGACCCAAGACTTAACCTAATAAGTATTTTATTGGATTGGAAACTTCAAGTAAGAAATTTTTAAATTATCAAATTAAATTACTAGATTTAATCTACTCCCATTAAAAAAAAAAAAAAATGGAAATATTATTTATATAAAAATGGAAATATTATTTATATAATAAAAAGAAATCGACCAAAAAAGGGACGACGAAGTGATACAAAAAGAACTCTGTTCTTTGTTAGTCCTATCTATAAGAGGAGAACATATGAAAAATGTAACCGATTCTTTCCTTTCCTTGGGTCACTGGCCATCCGCCGGGAGTTTCGGGTTTAATACCGATATTTTAGCAACAAATCCAATAAATCTAAGTGTAGTGCTTGGTGTATTGATTTTTTTTGGAAAGGGAGTGTGTGCGAGTTGTGTATTTCAAGAATAGGTTGGATCCATCCGACTGCACTTTATTTATGGTATTTTATTCATTTTATAGGATAAATAGGAAAAAAAGTGCACGATCTCAACGAATTATTTCTGAATAAATTAAGAAATCATATGTAAGAACCATAGCATTTCGTGACTTATTGGTAAATTTGATTCTCTATTAACCAATAATGTGAGACCATTAACATGGTTAAAGCTAAACTGTTTGAAGTCCAGGCAAAACATGGTACTCTTTCTACCGGTACTAACGTACCGAAATGGTTTAAAAATGAATAGTTGGTAATTTATCTGATATAGAACACTCATATCGATAAAATGATTTGAACCATTTATTAAAAAAATGGGCATCTTGCTCTTTTTTTCCAATGCTGAATCGACGACCTACGTAAAAAAAAAATAGGAATTTTTGGATTTGAAGTGAAGAAAAAAAGGAAATAAAAAAAAATATAGAAATAAATTGTAAATTTAAATTTTAAATTAAATAAAGAACAAATACAAATAAAGAACAAATACAAATAAAGAAAGAACTTTGCTGACAATTATAGATTTTTGTCTGGTCGGAAGAGTCCTTCTAATATTCTGGTCTTATATCAGTTTCGATGTTTTTGAATATAAACAGAAAAGAGAGGGTAGGCTCATTACATTAAAAAAAAAAAAGATATGGGAATGCCCATAACATAAAATAAATAATTGAGCGTGAGAGCCAAATGAATCGAAAGATTCATGTTTGGTTCGGGAAGAGATTATGGAAGTTGTGAAATTAATGGTAAGATAATCTACTTTCATTAAATGATTTATTAGATAATCGAAAACAGAGGATCTTGAGTACTATTCGAAATTCGGAAGAATTACGTAGAGGGGCCATTGAGCAGCTCGAAAGAGCCAGGACTCGCTTACGGAAAGTGGAAATAGAAGCAGATGAGTATCGAATGAATGGATACTCTGAGATAGAACGAGAAAAAGAAAATTTGATTAATGCCACTTGTGACACTTTGGAACGATTAGAAAATTACAAAAATGAAACCCTTCATTTTGAACAACAAAGAGCGATTAATCAGGTCCGACAACGAGTTTTTCAACAAGCCTTACAAGGAGCTCTAGGAACTCTGAATAGTTGTTTGAATAGTGAGTTACATTTCCGTACGATCCGTGCTAATATTGGCATTCTAGGGGCCATGGAAGAAATAACAGATTAGCCCTTTTACTTTAGTTTAGAGTTTAGGCATTAT